CTCAAGGGTCACAGATAAATCTAAAGACCTGTTCGATATTATATTCTTTAATCTTAATATATTTGTACGATCGATAAACTAAAAATCTATTGTAAGGTTCCGAATTAGACCAATGGAATTCTGTCTGCTATAGAATATAGTTCTAATAAACTGTGCTTCGGAATTGATCTCATCTTTTTTTTAACAATTCAATTGTTCTTTAGTTGAGTAATAACTTAATCCTTGAATAAAATATTTTTTGTAGCAATTTTTATTAATAGATTAATAGAGATTTCAACCTATTATTTTGGATTACAAAAATTAGACATTAGTTCATGAATCAGGATACGAATTCTAATTCTTTAAAGTTCTATGATAGGAAAGAAAGAAAAAAGCTGCCTTTATTTTCTATTCTTTCTATTTTTTTGTTCCTATTCTCCTTTCTCATAAAAGGGGAGACGTAAAAAAGGGTAAAGGATTACTTCGTTCTTGATAGTTATTTACTTAATCGGGGATAGGAGCATACTCGGGATCGAAATCATGGGGAGTACTGCTTGGTTGTTTCTACTAACTTAAAGCCCCAATTGGATTTTCTTGATGTCGAAATATCCGGTTGGATAATTTTCATTATTTACATTACTAATCCTTTTTGTATCTTGGTGTTCCTAATCATCCACTCTTTTTTGCTCAATCCCTTATTATTCTTATAGTAATACAACTATGGGAATAGATAGTAAAAATTTTCTAGAGTTGGATCTTTTATTTTAAACCCGCTTCAAGCCATGATGACTAATCAATCAAAAGGTTGGGGTTAAACAGTATAGACTGTTGTTTCCTTTTCATTTCACTCTTGTACATAGGCAATGAGACTCCATTTTTTTACTGCAAATTTTGAAGCTGTTTTCTCTCACTCATATAACTATCTGGTTTAGTTCATCAATTTAACTGATGAATAAAAAAATAAAAATGGATTCAATTCATTTAATTTTTTTACTAGAAACGAAAAATGAAATAAAAGAAAGTTTATGTTTTAACGAATCACACGTAGAGATATTGATAACACACATAGAGTTAATGGTATTTCATAACTAATTGATTGAGCAGCAGCCCGTAGACCACCTAAAAAGGAATATTTATTATTTGATCCATATCCTGACATAAGAAGTCCAATGGGAGCAATACTTGAAATAGCAATCCATAAAAAAACGCCTATACTGAGATCGGCTAGAACAAGATGATAGCCAAAAGGAATTACTGAATAACTTAACAAAATAGATATGACAGCTAGGGAGGGGCCAATACTAAATAAACTAATATTTCCTCGAGATGGAAGAAGATTCTCTTTGAAAAGCAATTTTGTCCCATCTGCTAGAGCTTGAAGAACCCCCAATGGGCCGGCATATTCAGGGCCAATACGTTGTTGTATCCCGGCGGATATTTCTCTTTCTAACCAAACAATTATGAGTACGCCTATTGTAACTCCTAATACAGTAGTTAAAATAGGGACAAACATCCATATGATGCCATAGATTTCTTTTAAGAATTCCAACCTAGAAAAAGAATTGATAGCTTCTACTTCTGTTGTATTAATTATTGTTGTATTAATTATCATTTCAACGATCAACCTCTCCCATAATGATATCTATGCTACCTAGTATCGTCATAATATCAGCCAATTTCATTCTTTTAACTAATTGAGGAAGAATTTGCAAATTGACAAAACCCGGCGGTCGAATTTTCCATCTCCAAGGAAAAACATTCTGATCTCCTATCATAAAAATCCCCAATTCTCCTTTTGGAGCTTCGACTCTTACATAAAGTTCTTGCTTCGACAATTCAAAAGTAGGAGAAGGTTTTTTACTAATGAATCGGTATTCAAAATCATTCCATTCGGTATTTCTTATTCCAGCAAAGCGCCGGGTTTCTAAATTCTCATAGGGCCCCCCCGGAATTCCTTCCAGAGCCTGTTGAATGATTTTTATAGACTCTGTCATTTCGTTGATTCGTACTAAATAACGAGCTAATGAATCCCCTTCTTTTTGCCATTGGACTTCCCAGTCAAATTCGTCATAACACTCATAATGATCAACCTTACGAAGATCCCATTGTATTCCGGAAGCTCGTAGCATTGGTCCTGATAAACCCCAATTTATTGCTTCCTTTTCACTAACAATGCCTACCCCTTCAACTCGTTCTAAAAAAATAGGGTTCCGCGTAATAAGCTTTTTATATTCAGCAACCTCCCTTAAAAAATAATCGCAAAAATCCAAACACTTGTCTATCCAGCCATGAGGTAGATCGGCGGCTATTCCTCCAATACGAAAATAATTATGCATCATTCGCATACCGGTGGCAGCCTCGAATAGATCGTATATTAATTCTCTTTCTCGAAAAATATAAAAGAAGGGAGTCTGTGCACCAATATCTGCCATAAAGGGTCCAAGCCATAACAAATGAGAAGTTATACGACTCAACTCCAACATAATTACTCTGATATAACTAGCTCTTTTAGGTACTTGAATATTTCCCAACTGCTCTGGTGCATTTACAGTTATTGCTTCTGTAAACATAGTAGCTAAATAATCCCAACGTGTTACATAAGGCAAATATTGTATAATTGTTCGGTTTTCTGCAATTTTTTCCATCCCCCTGTGTAAATAACCTAATATTGGTTCACAGTCGATAATATCTTCACCATCTAGAGTAAGGATGAGTCGAAGAACACCATGCATTGATGGGTGGTGAGGACCCATATTGACTATCATGAGGTCCTTTCTTGTAGCTGGTGCAGTCATAGGTTTTTTTCCCGATTCATTCTTCCATGAATTGCTGAAAATCAAAAGAGAGTCATCAAAATTAAAATAATTTTTCAAATTAACGAGTTTTTATCTCTCGAATATTCAACTGACCTATTAATTCTTTATAACGTACTCTATTTTTTTTTGATAAATAAGCTAGCAGGCATTGGCGTTTTCCCAAAATTTTCCGCAGGCCTCTCTGAGATAAATAGTCTTTTTTGTGCAATTCCAAATGGGAAGTAAGCTTTCGTATCTTATTAGTAAAACAGAATACTTGGAATTCAACAGACCCCGGGTTTTCTTCTTTTTCTTTTTGTGAAATAACTGAAATGAATGAATTTTTTACCATAAAATAATCTCCCCTTTTTACAAATATGAATTTTACCGATCAGTAATAATAATGTGAGTTAGTTTAATTTGGTATACATAATCAACTTACTTTTTTAAATAAAAAGAATCAATCCAATTAAACTTGCATTCGGATAGGCATACAAAACAATAGTCTATTTTGCATTTTCAAAAGAGAATTGTTTAAATCTTAAAATTAAGAAGATTTTGTTGATTCGTTTTTAGAAATAATGGATACCCCATTACATTAAATTAGTATCATATATTAGACTAAAATGTAAGACAAGTTATATGTGCATTTGTTTGCTTTCATATATCAGATATGGTACAGACATAAAGTTTAATTAATTACCTTTCAATTGTGGGGTACATACGTATCCTTAACAGACTGAAACGACTTCCATTATTTGTATCAAACCAATAGCGATTCATACAAGATAAATCTTCGAATCGATAATTGGGCCAAAGAAAGAATTTTAATTTAATTAATTTTTGTCTATCAAGATCTTTATTTTTATTCAAAAATTGACTAGAACTTTTTAAATTATTCCCATTACAAAATATTATATTTTTATGCATACCTTGACTATTCTTTGAATGGAAACAAATTAGAATTCTCAATTCTCTACGACGTCGAAACGCTAAAATATTTTCAGGGAAAAGAAAATAAAAATGCTTATTTCCAGTTAGATGGCTTCGAATGGATTTATCAAAATCCTCCTTATCGGCATATCTTTGCTCTCGGTATCTTTGATTAGTACGATGCCTACTCTTATGAACTAATGAAATTTTTATGGTTTGATACATAATAAACTGGCCCGCTTTTTTTACAGACAGACGAAAAGGTTCGATAATCAATCTCCCCCTTTTCATCAATTCTGTAAGAGTTAAATTCTTTTTAATCAGCATTATATCAAGATTCATCTCTCTCCTTTGAATAGAGGATAGGGTTATTTTTTTTGGATTTCTCAGTCTAAGCAAGAGACAATATACTTTGATATTATTGATCATTCTTTGATTCAAAGCACCATCCCATCTTAATTGAAAAAGTAAATATCTTTTCAGGAAGAAATCTAGTTCTGCTTCCGTATTGCTCTTGTATTGTTTTTTCTTTTGTAGTTTTTTCATGTCTAATTCCGAATAAGTTTCTGCAATCTTGTTTTCTTGGTTTTGTATATTTGAGCTAAGATCTCTTTGATTTTCAAATTCTTTTTCTTTTTTATTCTTGAATTCAAATTCAAAATATTTTTTTTCGTTCGGCGGTATAAGTTCTTTTTGTTTTCTATTCATGTTTTGAGTTTCACTAAGACTTTCATTTATATTCAAATTCAAAAAAAGGAATTTGCTTGGTATAAGCCAGGGTTTCATTTTATATGCATTATAAAATAGGAAAAATTCTGGGAAGAACCAAAGTTCTAGCTTCGATATAGGATGACTTAATATTTCCGCATTCATTTCCATCCAATCCCATTTTTTTTTTTGCTTGGATAAATTGCTTTCTTCATTTTGATGAACCATAAAATAAAAAAGATCTTTTTTATCAACTTTATCAATAATTATTTGATAATTAGGAGCCTTAGTCTTAGTATTTTGATTCTTGTTGGTATTGACCTTGACCCAAGCTTCAATATCTATTTTTTTTCTAAAACAAAAATTCAGAATTTTCCAATCAAAATATTTTCGATCCGTATTTTTTTCCATATATATACTAGCACTTTTTCCTAGAAAATTATTGATAGGGATATAGGCTAATCTAGCAAAATTTTTGCTTTTTTGTGTATTGTAATTATAAGAATTCTTTGAAGTTTGATTTACTTGCAATGGTGATCTATAAATAGATAGGTCCTCCTTCTTTTCATAATTAATAGATCTATAAGAGAAAAGATTATATCTATAGTATTTTTGAAAATTATCTTTCTGATTTGGTAATAAATATATTTCGTAATCACTTTGTTTTTTATAATAATTTAATTGTTCTTTTTCATATGAAACTTCTTTGTTTAAATTTTTATCTTGAATTGTACGACATTTTTTGGTGCTATTTCGCCACTTCTGTGCTATTAATTTAGACCATTTAATCTGGGATAAATTATATTGATAATAACCTCTTAACCAGCCTTTCCATTGATTTTTTTTCGAGTTCGGAAGTTTCTTATCTTTGAATTTAGAATCAATTATTACTTGTCTGCCAAAATAATTTTTGATTGAAGTTTTAAGAAAAAAAGATGTTCCGTGATATTCAAGAATAGATCTTAACTTCAACAAGTTCAGAACTTGAACTTGTGATAATTTGTAAAATACATATGCTTGTGAGAAGGAAGATAATTCATCAAAATTCTGTGAATTATTATTACTAATATTATAAAAGGGTTTTTGTATAGTTGAAATAAAGTCAATTGTATTTTGATTGGTTTTATTATTTTTTTCGTTCTTTTTTTTAGTATTGGAAATAGGTTTCTCAATAAAATTTTTTGTTGATTCAAGAAAAAGTTTTGTATGTATTCTGGGAATATTAATGATAGATAAAAGGATATCTATGTATATCTTTTCAATGAAAAATTTTATAAAAAAAAAAAATTTACAGATTAATCGAGCACTACGTCTTTTTAATATTTGCCAAAAGGTTTTTGTTAATTGGAATCTTTTAGCATTACAACTACTTTTATTAGTTTTATTAGTATTAGGACTCACATTTATTCCTGGAGTCACTTTTTTTTTTTCTTTTGTAATTCTTTCTATTTTTTTTCTAATTGTACTTGTTCTATCAGTTAGACCATTCATTTTTTTTTCTGTCAGTAAAAAAATTGTCCAATTTCTAGATCTAATTTGATTCATAGATTCATTAATTATTTGATTATCCATTATAGAATCGTTTGCTTTTTTAGTTTCGCTTGATTTATCTACTTCTTTCAATCTACTAAATATAAATATATTTATTTTTGAGATTTCTTTTATTATTAGTTTTAAAAATAGAATATTTTTGCTAAACCTTTCCTTTGTTTTTTTTGAGATAGTTAGAAATAATCTTGTTCTTGCTTTTAAAACTTGTAAAATTAAAAAGGTTTTTTTTTTTAAATTTACAAGTGTTTTTTCGAGTTTCTTTAAAACAGGTTCAAAAAAGGAAGGCCTTTTTCGGGGAGAACTAAAAGGGATCTCCGTTTCCATTCCCCAAACTGTTAAAAAACAAAAAGCATCTTTTTTACCCTTTTTTTTCATTCGATCTAGATAAGAATACCTTAGTTTAGATCCGTGCCAAGGTTTTAGACAGAAAGGAAATAGAATTTTTATCTGAATGCCGTCTAGTAACCAATTTTTTGGAAATTCTTGTTCTGATAATTGAACACCATTATAAGTACATTTAATATGTATTTCTCTCTTCCATTCCTTTAAATCTTCAGACCATTCAGGAAATTGCAATAGTAGCATACGGACAATATTCTTAGCTATTATTAATGAAGGTAATAGAATAAATTTTCTAACAGTTGATTGAGTTATTAACATTAAACCCCTTATTACTTGCGCAAATGGAATCGTATCCCAAGCTTCTGCTATTTCTATTCGTGCTTTCTCCTTTCTTTTGTTTTCTTCTTTTTTGTCTTTTTCTTTTTTTTTTTCTTCTTTTCTCTTTTCTTCTGTATAATCTGAAATTTTTATTTCTGCTCCCTCTCTCATCCAGTTTCGAAAAATAAGTTTCATTAGTCCTGAGGTATCAAAAGAAAAAAAATTCAATTTGTCTATTTTGTTCAAAAAGAGGAGAGAATGCGCATTTGCTTGAAAGAGTTCCCAAATAACTGTTTTACGTCTTTGTGCTCGGATAGAGCCTTTGATTATGTCTCTCCGAAAATCCGATTGTTGTGAATAGCGTATTAAAGCCACTTCGTCTGTTTGATCAGGGTTATTAGTATCTTTATTAGTAGTATCACTATTTTGCCCGTTATCACTAAAAATTACTACACGTTTGAATTTTCTTGAACGAATCTCATGATCAATGGGTACTTCTTCTTCAACCTCTCCTTCCTGTTGTTCTAATTCATTGATTAATTTATATGACCGTCGAGGTACCTTTTTACTAATTTCTTTTATTCCAATAATGTTTTTATTTCTTTTTTTATTATTAGTATCGTTTATAATTGTATTGAATAAAAATTGGAAAAGGTTTGTTTCCTTTTCAAACTCAACTCTTTCTTGTTCTGAAAATAAAAAAGATCTTTTCCAATTTTTATTTGATTCCCTTTCTCTAATAAGTTGATTGATTAAAGTCAAGAAATAACTCATTTTTTTTGATACTGTTTTTTTTTCAAATCTATCCATTTTCTGTTCCAATTTTTGGAGATGAGTATCAGTAAGAAAGATAGTATGAATTTTATTTGTTTCT